TTTCTAGTCAGATCGTTCTTGCGTTTCGGATATGAAGTCTCATTCGAAGCTTTAGACAAAGGTGCTATTGAGATATTGGGCCCCTATGGTATCTCGTACACATTCCGACGATTGGCCGAGCGAATAAGTCAACTTCAAAGTGGATTTGTTGTGCGAAGAGTGCGTTATGACCCGTGGCCGCCTGCCCGGTGGGGGCGGCTCCTCCGTTGTGGGTAAACGGGAAACCCGACTCTACGAACCCGAGGAAAGGCTGCACAGCAGTAGTAGGGGCGTTAAGACCGGAGCTTTTTGTAGTGCTAGCAAGAATGCAAGTGAATCAATTTCATTCCCTAGCGAGTGAAGTGCTTACGCCCCTGACGAGATAGGGGCCAGCAAAAGAGCTCGTTCTTCAATTTTTAGATATAGAAATTCGTAAGATCATGATAGAGTCCCCTTTACTAATAGAATATCAAGGTTAGGGGGCTGAGAAGCTGTTGCTTGCTGCTTGCTGTCTACTTCGCGAGCCTTCAGTGCCCTGTTATTGAAAAAACCGTCTTTATTCCGTCCACGAGGTTATGAAAGAAAGAAAGGGGCGGCTATCTGGCGGGAGTCGTTTCGGTTGTATGCCACGAGGTCCCTATGGACAAGGGGACAAGTGAATTATCGCTTTTGAGCGCAGGCAGCCTTCTACCATCCATCCCATTGCATTCTATCGTCTCGTATTGTACTGTACCGTATCAGACCAGATAGATCTATTGAGTTATTGAAAGGTAGTGTAACTAATTAGTGATTCTTTATTTCCATATCTATTGATAGGGACATGGAGTCATTCCCGTCACTACGGATTGATTGTCCCTACCTAACTACATGGTAGTGGTCTAGAGAGCGCAATTGCTAGAGCACGGGAGAATGAAGAGTAATGATTTCAGCAAGAGCAGCCGCGCGGACTACTATAGTGAGTCTAGTGACTAGACGAGTAGAGTTAAGTCAAAAGGTATAGTATAGCAGCCTTTCCGAGCGAGCCTCTGGGATCTCCTGTAAACCCCCATGATGTGGTAAAGGGAGGATATTAGGGGAAGCAGTGAGTGGAGATTCTCCTGCAGAGAGCCGGATGAGGGGAGACCTTCACGTCCGGTTCGGAGGGCGGGGATATCCCGACCCTACTATCATTATGCCTTTGCAATGTTACTTGGTTCAACTCTATTTGTGACCTTTTCTCGTATGTGGGACTTTCTATCTTCTTGGGTAGATAATCGATCGTCTTTCATTTGGATAGTGAGTAGTTTTTCTAATAATAAGTCAAGTCAAGAATAATAATCGAACTGGAGGAGCAAGCTACGGCTCGAAAGCCTCCACGCGCTAGCGCGCAAGCGTTTCGTCCTCTTTTTCTTTAAGAATAAGCTTTTTCTCGCTTGGTAAGCAAGCAACCAGGCGCCAACTCCCAGTTCTTTCTCTTCTTTCTTTTTTAGTTTAATGACAGTTCATCAAAAGAATTGTCCAAGATTGCGTTATCGAGCACGCGACGCGCATAGTCAAAAGCCCAAGAACGGGTTGTATCCTTTTAAATTACACATTTTGACTACTTCCTTGCCTCTTCCTTTTCAGAGATCTCTTTGTTCTCAAACCAGATTTTTTTCCATACTTTCGCTGTCTTCTTCATTATGTTGTTCGCTGAGAAGTTGAGGTCTAACCTTTCGCTCCAAAACTGAAAAGGGGCCTTGACTTAGTGCTTGCATGTTGGGAAAGGGGCGGAGGGGACAGCTTTTTCACTCTCACTCTGTCAGCTCCTGTAGTTGAGCGAGAGCTTGACCCATGGGCCGTGGCCGAGAGAAAACTTGCAGATTATGGGATAGAGACTCTGACGTGAAAGGTCTGATCTCTGACGGCCGATCTCCGCAATTCTTCATGAGGCGACATCAGTACTTAGACCCTTCTACTCCTTTGGCTACTCTCCTAGGCGCTTTGAGCCGTCATAGAACTGAAAGCAGGTTCCGTAAGGAAATCCATGTCAACAGTAAGAAATAGGGAAATGATGACGAAGAAGAGGCATATGAATATGAAGGATATACCAACATGGGATTGATAAGAAGTTCACCTCTTTGTAGGGTGCATGCATTGAATGCCATGTTGGCTCTTTCGGGTGAAGAATAGGCATAGAAGAGGACAAGGAAGATGACATCGAATAGGCTCTGGGGCGGATGACGTTCCTTCTTTTCAACAATGAAGGAGAGAGAAGAAAGGGGGAAAAAAGGGGAGCTTTGGATTGGGTGTTATCACAATAGCGATAGGGCAATCAAATGGGGTTGGAACAACTACTTACACTGAGACTCGGTCTAGCAGGACAAAGACTGAAACTTCCCGAGTTCCCGGGCTTGAAACTGAATCTTAGGCCCAATGGGCTTTCTTTCAGACTTCCTTCGAACTGACTTCCGGCGGAAGGGCATGCAGAACTAGATGAAATCGTCTCTGTCTATGTAATTTCGGATGCTTGTTATTAAATAACTTCTTAAGAAACGCGTTTTTTAGAGAAGAAAGTGTTTTCTCGGGATTTTTCGTTAACTTTTTCCTGAGTAAATCCTTAGATACTTGTATTTTTAATAACTATAACTTCGATTTATTAATTTGAAATTGCTAAAACAAAATCTTTATTGCGGGATTTTTCGTTAACTTTTTCCTGAGTAAATCCTTTCCATAACGTAGATTTCTTAAGTCAAAAAAGCATTTTATCGGGATTTTTCGTTAACTTTTTCCTGAGTAAATCCTTTCCATAACGTAGATTTCTTAAGTATTTTTTGCATTTTATCGGGATTTTTCGTTGTCAAAATCAATTTCAGTGTCATTTTTGAGTGAAACTTCTCTGTAAGATAATATTTCATATTTACAGTTTTGAGTGAAGTGCGCTAGCATGCAAGGAAATCGCAAGTGAAACGATTGAAGCTACTCTTAAGCATGTCTTTCTTCTAATAGCAGAGTGAAAGCGCTAGGCTAGCAATCGATAAGCGAGTTTCAGGTCTTATTCATTTATTTACATGGAAATAGTTAGCTAGCATGCCTTGAATTTAAGGACAGGTAGGACCCGGTCTCCTCAATCACTAAGCGAGCGAAGGTCGGGTTTCGTCGGTAACTTTATAAAAAAAGAAGGATATGGCAAGGAGTCTGGCCATCAGAACGTCAGGCAAGCATCAGTCCCTTGCTTGATGAGTCGTAGCGGAGCCATGTGTCAAAGAAGCGTTCCAACTCCTATATCCCCTTCCCTCTAAAAGTCTAAGATAGCACCCGCTATAAGTAAATCCGATGTGAACGAATCCGCCCCATAGGTAATAGCACGACACGAACCAAATGCCCCTCCTTGGGTTGGGGCTTCACAGCAATGAGTAGTTCGCTCAAAGGCTCGATAAGGCCTATCTTTGGGCATTCAAACTATAGTTTCTGGGGTCTACATCCCCTATTCTATTTGATATAGTTTCAAGAGCCCTTGGTATATAGACACTTTGAAGCAAACAATTCTGTAAGTCTATTAGTTCACGCTCCATCCCAACTTTCGAATGATTGCTAAGCCTCTTTATTACTACTAGTGGCATTTCTTTAAGAGCGCATTCCTCCTAACTCCCAACAGCTTCTCAAGCAGCCGCATCTTCTCTTTCTTCTTCCTTCCCTAAGCCTAATCATGCTTTTCACATGCAATTCGATGCTTCTTGCGAAAACTATTCAAAGCTTTTCCAAGTGAAAGTAAAGAAAATCCCACTCATGGACAAAGCGGATTCTCTCTCATGTCATGGAAATAGTATATGCCGCAGATCGTCTGTTCTCAAATCGATCTTTATCTCATCTTTCTCTTTCAATTGTGCAGTGAAGTTCCTTGTGTTGTGCTCAAGCCTAATTAGACATTCTAGTAGACTGCTTGTGCTTTCACCGATCGCTTCGAAAGTCGGGGTCGGCTTTTCCTCTTCCTCTATTTCGAAAAAAGAAGTGAAGGGCGTCAGCGAAACTCGAACCTTATCCAAGCTGACCTAGCTGACATCAGGTCTATCTAATCGGCTTGTCCATCTTTCATGGTTCTTTTCAGTTGACTCTACTCTATCTACAATGCATCGAGGTTGATAATAGGTTGTCTATGGCAAGCTTTCCGCTCATATCAGCCATATATTACTAAAAACCTTGACGATAAGCAAAACAGTACCTGAAACAATGCCAATTTCTGGAGATGCCCGACTACTTTTCATCCTCTCAGCCCATAGGGTTCCAAACCTTACCCGGCCATCCTTCTTGGGCAACGGTACAACATTAGAGAGCCAGATTGGATAAGTGCTCTGACAACGATGAATTTGGCCTTTTGCGATCGAGCAACCTAGGAACAGTTGTTGCCTATATAACCTACCTCCCAGACCAAGGAAGAATGTATCAGATCTATGTAGTTATCGACCCCTTTTGTTAAACCAGTTCCTGTACTGTTTTAGAATGAAATCAAGTAAAGTAATCTGGTGGAAGGGGCCCTCCTCCCCACTCCCTTCCCCCCCTATCATAGAAAGAAATCAAAAATGACAACTCACTATGAAAGGGGCCACCCACCCTCTCCCCCTACCCCTATAACTCCCTAAGGAATTAGAGGGCCATATCTAACCACTGTTCAAGAGATCGGAATACGAAAGAAATCAAAAAGGCCAAACAACCTACGATATAAGATGGCCATATGTACCCAGAATTGAAACAAAGTAGCTACTGCTCGTGCCATTATAAATGAGATCCAAATAGATTTGGTGTAATCCCAAAATCTGTTCTGCAATAGTTTCGTCCATTAGGAAGGCATGGTCCACTATGTCTTTGAAACTGAGTCCTTCTGGTAATCGCATATTTTCATTCGTATTTCTATAAGACTTCCAAAGCACCTCCAGTTTGACTGAGGTTTTTTGCTTTAGTTTCTCGAGTTCCATCGTATGGATACGATCCACAATAGTACTTTGCGCGGAAACTTGTCCCGCCTTAAAAACACCATAAAGGGCTACCGAAAGGAGTACTCCGACTCCAAGAAATACGGGTAAGATGAATTGGTTATCCATTAAAAAGAAAGCTTTGAAGTAGGATAGCTCCTTGCTCTAAAAATTTTGAAAGACTTGTCGGAAATCGCCGGTTGGGTTGGTCCAACCAAGAAAGACATGGGAGTTTGGGGCGTGGCTTTTCTATTTCTATACGATATTTCGTCTTGGATGAAAAGATCGCTCCTAAATGAAGCCTCTCTTACAGTTCAAGAGTTAAGAAAGGCTCTTACTCTTATTCTTTCTTTTTAGAATCAAATCTAGTTTGGAGATTTTACTTCGACGAAGGAGATGACTAGATCTTTGTATGTACTGGTCTCGATAATTGAAGAGAGGAAAGAGACAGAGGAGTACGCGAAAGGACACTGTGAAGGAGATTGATCCTAGCTCCTTCTTTCATACCAGGAAAGAGAAGAGGGGATGCTTGCTATCATTCCAGTGCCAACTGTCCAATCAGTGAGTCAAGCCTGTCTACCCTTTCAAAGTCAAGGCCATCTTGAGCCAAATTCAGACTCCGAAAGAATATTCACTTGGCATCTAACTTTAGCCCTCTTGAACCTCATTATATATTGTTCCGTAGTTTCTCTAACTTGCTGTCTAATTCGAGCCAAGTCTACCATGGACACACCAGGATCTGTCCTCGAGAAATGGGACTGGAACTGGTTCTGCATGTCCTCCCAAGTGAAAATCGAGTTGGGTAGAAGGTTGACATACCAAGTGAAAGCCTGGCCTGTCAATGAACTCGGGAAAAGCCTAAATTTAAGGTAATCATCATTTGTCCCTACACTGGAAAGTAAATCGAGCCATGTGCTCTAAGGCTGAGACGCATCCTTCTTCCGAGAACAAGGTAAATTCAGGTATTTTAGACCCCAACGGAAAAGGGTGGTCCCTATCTATGTAATCAGGATAGGGTTTCCTATATAATGGCATATTAATTCTCTGTAATCGTTGGCCATACATTTGTTCGATCAAGTAGTTGGTCAAGTCTTCCTTTCACTGGCACAGCAGGCTGTGGGAAAAAGTAATTCTGGCCATTGAACAGCTGGAAAAAGCCCGGGCTCGCTTAAGGAAAGTCTAAATTACAGCGGATCAGTTTCGAGTGAATGGATATTATGAAATAGAACGAGAAAAAATGAATTTGATTAATTCAACTTAGAAAACTTTATAACTTCACTTTGCAGTCCAAAAATGAAACCATTCATTTTGAACAACAAAGAGCGATTAATCAAGTCCGACAACGGGTCTTCCAACAAGCCTGACTTTGAGCTTGCAGAACTCTTCATAGTAGTTTGAACAACGAGTTACATTTACGTACCATCAATGCTTTATGTGGCATGTTTGGTGCCATGAATGAAATAACTGATTAGTCCTTCTCTTCGACTGTAGGTATTCTTTTTTTTTGGAAACAAAAAAAGAATTCTATTAAGAAAGACTTCTGATCTTGAAATATAAGTTTCAACCCTTCGAGCAGACGAAATTAGCAATATTATCCGTGAACGTATTGAACAATATAAGCGAGAAGTCAAAATTGTCAATACTGGTACCGTACTTCTTCTAGGTGACGGCATTGCTCGTATTCACGGTCTTGATGAAGTAATGGCAGGTGAATTAGTAGAATAAGAAGAGGGGACAATAGGCATTGCTCTGAACTTGGAATCCAATAATGTTGGTGTTGTATTAATGGGGGACGGTTTGATGATACTTCAAGGAAGTTCTGTAAAAGCAACAGGAAGAATTGCGGCTATACCCGTGAGTGAGGCTTATTTGGGTCGTGTTAGAAATGCCCTAGCTAAACCTATTTCAGGTAGAGGTTAAATTTCAGCTTCTGAATCTCGGTTAATTTTTTCTCCTGCTCCCGGTATTATTTCGAGACGTTCCGTATATGAGCCTCTTCAAACCGGGCTTATTGCTATTGATTCGATGATCCCTATAGGACGTGGTCAGCGAGAATTCATTATTGGGGACAGACATACTGGTAAAACAGCGGTAGCCACAGATACGATTCTCAATCAACAAGGCCAAAATGTAATATGTGTTTATGTAGGCTATTGGTTCAAAAGCATATAATGCGGGTAGTTACTACCTTCCAGGAAAGGGTAGCAATGGAATACACTATTGTGGTAGCCGAAACGGCGGATTCCCCCGCTACATTACAGTACCTTGCCCCTTATACCGGAGCGGCGCTGGCTGAATATTTTATGTACCGTGAACGACACACTTTAATCATTTATGATGATCTTTCCAAACAAGCACAAGCTTATCGACGTCTCTTCTATTACGAAGACCGTTATCCCGGAGATGTTTTTTATTTGCATTCACTACTTTTTGACCGCTAAATCAAGTTCTCGTTTAGGTGAAGGAAGTCTGACTGCTTTACCAATAGTCGAGACCCAATCTGGCGATGTTTCGGCTTATATCCCTACTAATGTAATTTCCATTACAGATGGACAAATATTCTTGTCCGCTGATCTATTCAATGCTGGAATCAGACCAGCCATTAATGTGGGTATTTCTGTTTCTAGGGTGGGATCCGCGGCTCAAATTAAAGCCATGAAACAAGTAGCTGGTAAATGAAAATTGGAACTGGCGCAATTAGCAGAATTAGAAGCCTTTGCACAATTTGCTTCTGATCTTGATAAAGCTACTCAGAATCAATTGGCAAGAGGTCGACGATTACGTGAATTGCTTAAACAACCCCAATCCGACCCTCTCACGGTAGAAGAACAGATAATGACTATTTATACCGGGTTATCTTGATTCATTAGAAATTGGGCAGGTAAGGAAATTTCTTGTTGAATTACGTACTTACGTAAAAACGAATAAACCGCAGTTCCAAGAAATTAGATATTCTACCTTCATATTGACTGAGGAAGCATAAGCCCTTTGAAAAGAAGCAATTCAAGAACAGATGGAACGCTTTCTACTTCAGGAACAAGCATAAAGCAATTGATCCCTCCTGAAACTAAAGAAATTTTAATTTATTATTATGAAATCTTTATATACCTTTCTTCCCATAGATATCTAAAAATCTATATGGAAAAAAATTGCGTCCAATAGGATTTGAACCTATACCTTCGGTTTAGAAGACCTCTGTCCTATCCATTAGACAATGGACGCTTTTCCGATTTTTTCGCCTTTTTTTACTTTGCATAAACTTACTTTGCATAAACTTTCTTGTTCCAGAAAAAGAATTGGATTGTACGTGAGATGATAAAATTTTTTGAATTGCGTATTCAACTCAATGATGCATTAATTAATATAGAATAGAGCGGGTAGCGGGAATCGAACCCGCATCGTTAGCTTGGAAGGCTAGGGGTTATAGTCGACGTTGATTTAGAATTTTGAACGTCTCTAATTCAAAACCGAACATGAAACTTTGGTTTCATTCGGCTCCTTTATGGAAAAGGGAGAAATTCCCAGGTCCAAATCTAAGACGGGAACGAAATAACAAATTTCACCCATAACATCTATGTCAGCTTTTTGTATGAATGCATTCAATTCAAAACAAAAAGCTTTCGTCATGATCCGGGAGGATTCTAACAATCTTTCTAGTTACTTCGTTCTCTATTTCTATTTGAGAGAGTCCTAAGGAAAAGTATTTTGTTTCCACCGAGCTAAAATAAAACAAACAAAAAGAAATATGTTGATATTCGCCTGACGTAAACTAAAGTCATCATTTAATAGCTATTTTGCTTCTCTCTAAAAAAAAGGGAGGATTTAGTTACGATTCGAAAACTCTTTTTCTATCTTCATCCATGGATCTCTTACTTATACTCATTTTCAAAAAAAGAAATTCTTTCAAGTAATTTAATAATCCAACTTTGAAATTTCTAATTGACTAAAGGATACAAATCACGAGAATTTAGAATTTTCCTCAAAAAAAAACATTGAGAGGTAAAGGATTAATTCCTTTTAAGAAATTAAGTTAAAGATCGGAATAGTAATCAAACCGGTAGACCCCTTAACTATTAAGGGGTTAGTAGAACGAATCGCACTTTTACCACTAAACTATACCCGCTACAGTTCCATTATTGTATTGAAATGGAACTTTTGTCGAACACTGAAATTGGCCGTAATCAAGAATCAAGATAGAATCATGGAAAGAATCATGTTTCGTAGGAGGAGATTCTTTTTTGTTCCAGCGCATAATCTGAACGAGTCACACATACACCAACGTACATGTTCCTCGGCGCTGAGGACCGAAGAGCGGGGGTTTTCGTGACATTTCTGATTGGCTGTCTTGTGTTTCTAATAAGTTGTTTAATAGTTGGCATGTTAAATCATATACATAATGGACTAGTTCCAATCAATACTAACTATAAGAAGATAAAATATCAAATGTTTTGCTTTTCTAAATTTTCCTTTATATGATCAATAATTCCATAAGCTTTAGCTTCTTTTGCTGACATAAAAACATCTCTTTCCAGATCTTGGGATATAATCCAGACGGGTTTGCCCGTTCTTTCGGAATAAACCCTTACGTCTCTCATAGCCAAAATTGATTCAAATTCACAGTCTAATAGGTCTATGTTGTTATCGTTCTCGTCCGTCAAAGTGCTAGCAGGTTGATGAATCATTATCCTAGCGTGAGGGAGTGCTACACGTTTATTAAATTGTCCTCCGGCCAAGACATAAGATGCTATTGAAGCAGCTATCCCTGCGCATATTGTATTTACATGGGGTGGGACAAATTCCATAACATTATGCATAGCCATTCCGTTTATTACCCCTCCTCCAGGAGAATGTATAAACAAAAATCAGCCCCGTCCTCCATACTGAGATATAGCATAAGACCCATAATGTTATTCGAGATTTATGTTTCGAGTTCTTCTTTCTTTTATTGCAACCGCCAGTGGCATTAGTCCTGCAAACAAGAATCGGTAAATAGGTTCTTTCTCCAGAGAAGGGCTTGTTAGCGACTAGCAGTAGCAGGCAATGGTCTTTGACGCATCTATTAGCTGAAGAGGCCTAAGGCAGGTCTTTTCGTTTCCTCTCGTACCATGCCTATTTCTTTTTCTTTGCCTTAGACTCAACCTTGACGTGTTGACAAGGGCATTCGGAATAGTTTCAAGATATGCACGCCTAATAAAGCTGGGTTGCTATTGAATCTGGTCTTTCGAGTTACTACATATGACTCGTCGCTGCCTTTGTTACTTTTATATAAAGGAGATACAGAAACGAAGTGCTAAGGTAAAGGTGTCTTACCACTCAGCTCTTCCACCTTGCTTTCCCGATGTAGATTTTCTTTTGGATGAGAGCGTCTGTGATCCCCGATTCCTTTACCGTCTTCTGACGTGGTACTTCGTCTCACTCAGAAGAGAAGGGATAGATCTAATCTAAGGGAATACCTCCGACAGCTCTTTTGCTTGCTTCTTTAATAAGAATAAGAGATAGTCAGACATCAAGATCAAGCTTTGATTTCCCCTTTCTTTGATGATTTAAGGGCAATTCTTCGCACTGTATACTCTATCGCATACGTACTGGGGCATTCGCCTCACCCTACCCCAAAGAAGTGCTTGGTCCTGTAGAAGCCTTAAGAAAAGAAGGACCACTAGTTCGCCAGAAGCAGGATCCATCGGCTGACGCTTGACCCCGGGTTCGGGACTTCCCTTTTCACGGAGTCTTTGACAAAGTTGTCAAAATGTACCCTAATTAATATAGATTCTATATATTTTCCAAAGGCTTATAGTTAGTAAGACAGGTGTCAGTACCAAATACTTAATAAGTAGTGGACTACTAGTTAACGCACTACTAAAGCGGGGTAGCCAGCATGCGCACATCATGATTTGCCAGAAGAGCTCAGAGCTCAGCGAATGGAAGAAGCAAGCATGGATAGTGCGAATTTGGTTGGTAAGGAAAAGTGCTTTGTTGGACTTGTTCCCAGGGTGAAAATCTAAGATCTTTGCTTGCAACGCGTTGATTGCCTAAGAAAGAGACTGGGCATCTATCACAGGCCGGTCGAATGAAGCAAAAGACAATAGGTTGAAGATGGGAAATAAGAGACGTTAGGAAGGCCGAAAAGGACTCAAAAGAAAGCGATCGACTGAATACTTGACACGTGAGGAGCGACGTACCTCAAGAGGTGGAGAGGCATCTGGTTCCGGGGTAGGAAGTGACTCCGCTGCTTCCACGCTTGGTGCACTGCATCATCTGACGATTTGTCATGTCTCTCTTCCTTGGGCCAAAAGACAGATAAATTTTTGAATAGATGGTGAACCTCAGTCGAACTCGGAGGACTCTGCAAAGAGGATACGGGAAGAGGAAGAACACAACCTTTATCATTGCTCCCACACCCGCGAGCTTGAGGTTGGAGACTTCTGAAGTCCTTCAGAGTCAGATCTTTCAAACGTTATACTCTTATCGAACTGAGTTTTGATCATAGCATGGAATTTCTTTCAAAAATAAGGAAAAGACTAAGAATTTTGCTTTCAGCAAATAGACCCATGTGCCTAACGAAAAAGATAAATGAAATGTAACAAAGAACACGTATCCAGATATCGAATTCACTGGTGCAGGTCACCACACATCAGAGAATGGACAATATTAACAGGAAATGAACTCATCTTTATTGAATTCAAAGGTAAGGTTGGCAAGCTCACAGCTTTTTTTTATTCAACTCAACACTCGTCCTTTCGTTTAGACAATGGGGGAAGAAGCCCTGCTTTATTCAAACGATGTAGACGCTGCGTATTCGTATGCCAAAGACGCTTGCTTGTGCCACAAATAATAGGGTTCATGGGATGCAGATGGGGATGCTTTTCTATATCTTGATTCTGTTCGTCACCCATAGGACCATGTTTCAAAGCTAGCCTATATACCTTACCCCCGAGGAGCCACCAAAGTAAGCAAGCTACCTTTAGTTTAGGGCAGCAAGCCCTTTCTGTTAGTTAGTCGGGCAGCGTTAACCATTATCTTTTCAGGCGGTTTCTTTAAGAACTCTTAATTCCCATCCACACTTTTTCTTTTTGCTTGCTGGTGACGGCTTAAGCGACCGTAACTTGCTCGATGCGGGCTAGTTTGGCATATGCGACTACTGCTTGGTCGAAACCCCCTGCTTGCTGTTATGGCCTAAGCAACCATAGCTTCTACCTTGCTTGCTGGTTACAGCTTTAGCGACTGTAACTTTCTATTCTCTACAAGCAATTTGAGTAGTGAATCGCCCAGTGTAGGCTTGCTTCGCGTAGGCTACACAAGCGTTGCTTCGAAAGAAAGAAAAAGGTGCGTGCCGCACTCACGAGGGACTGCCTCTCTGAGTTAGATTCCGAACAAAGTTTTTTGTCCATTCTCAAACTTTTTTGCAACCTCTTTCTATTAAGTCAAAATCGATGGAACTGGAGCCCCATAATCTCATTCATTCTCTTTTCCAGTTCAGTGCTACCCGGGCAACCTTAACTCGCTTCGTCGTCATGATCGGGAGAACTCACAATGTCCAGATCAAAGGCGAGATCAGCTCACTTCCACACCGACTCAATAACTTCATCCTCTCGAAAGAGGGAATCACAAAGAGAAGAGGAAGAGTGGAAAGCATCATAAAGAGGGGTTGCTGGTTCGCGCGCTACGGCTTGATGTCTACGCGCCTTAGCACGCGCGATATCGCTTTCAACAGCTAAGCGCTAAGCTAGCTCACTTTCTTTGTGGGTCACGACTTCAAGGTCTGACGTTAATGACCCGTAAGCCGAAGGTAGGCCAACAAGGCAAGGCCCTGAAAAATGAGCAAAGATTGACGATGAGAGGGCAGAGGCAAAGCAGGCACATCAACAGGTTGATTCGGTTAGTTCAAACTCAGAGGATGACCTGTTGACTATGAAGTTAGTCCATTCTATTAAAGTTAGGAATACCGAAAATCTTTCATGATGAGCGTCAAAGACTCAAAAGCTCACGCACGATCTACTGATTATGACGCATAATCGCGTTCAGGGACAGGCTTTCTCCCCAAAGCAGACTTTTGCTGGCTCGGCATAGCACAAGCTGATCACACTGTGACTTCGAGCACTTCGGAGGAAGCGCGGTTAACAAATTCCTCAGCGCTTAAAGCAAGATTCGGAACTTTAGTTTAGTTAGGGTCCTCGTTTCATCCGCCCTTTATCTTTCGACAGATGGTGAAGGTCTGTGTTGGTGGTATCATGAGCTTAGCTAGGCAGAGGGCAGTATGCCGGGCCATCGAAAGGGCGAAAGCGTGGAAGAGAGGGGAGTGAAGCCATGAGCTCATTTATCCAATCATCCAGCAGCCAAGATCAGATATCGAGATTGAAAGCCTTCAAAGTAAGATCAAGGCTTAGAAAAAAACTCTCTTTTTCTGAAAAAAAAACCTCTTTTTCATCTTTCTTTCTTCCTGGAACTAGAAAAGAACCTACAGGCTACCCAGCCTGACGAGTCTATTCAGGATCACTTTTTCGAATGAGACCAGAATATCAAGCTTAATTCGAAAGGAAATCAAAGAGCATAAGCAGCGCAGCGGCTACTCTTTTGTTTGCCTTAGGAGTTATGTTCTTGTCGTTTAGTTTAGCTTTCATTAGTTTTTGGTAGTAGTCGCTGCTTGCACCTCTCAGTTTAAGGTCGCGTCAAACTGCAAGGTGCTCTTAAAGCCTTTCATCTTCTTGAAGTCTGAAAACCCTTTTTGTCATACGAGAGAAGCCCTCTGGGTCTTCGACCTTTGGGACGCTTATTGCTCTCCGACAAGTAGATGGCCAATATCCATCTTTCTATCGTTTTTCGTGTGTTCATCTTATCATTCAAAATTTTGATCTCTTTCTCACTTAACTTCGGGAGCTCCGACAGGTTTTCCGGAGGCAGAAGGCGGTCTGGCAGCATAGAAGACCACCCTTTTTTTTTGAAAAAGAAAGGAAAAAGGAGAATTCGAAGGAAAACCAAAAAAAGCACTACTCCGTAGTAAACAAAAGAATCTGGTGCAGGAGAGGGGGCATTGGCGAGGCTACCAGGATCGGAATGGAACTTCTTCACTGAACTATCTCCAACTAGCGGAAACTGACGCATCTTTTGAAAGCAGGCCATGGATCAATTGAACCTAAACACAAACTAAATAAATAGCAAACAGCGATCAAAAAGAAAACGATCGAAATTCTTACGCATCGATTTCTTCTTTATGTTAGTACTCAAAATGCCCAATAAGAAGAAAGTCTTCCTCAATCTTCGGAGTACCTGGTCAGACTTTATAAGCCGAGATTGTTCCAAAACTCTCTGCCCTATTATTCTAAGTAATATGCTAAACAATCGTTAGTTCATCTTAGAATTGTTAAGCTGTGCTTCCACCGGTTGATAGACCATCCCCCATCATTACCGACAACCAGACATTTCGACCTCGGCAATCCCTAGGACGGGATTTGGTACCCTAGATACACCGACGCTGTAGAATTATGAATTGAAAAAATTATTGAATTCCCGCTTCCGCATCACCCAGAATTTACTAAACAAACTCGTCAGGGGACTTAGTTTGTTTTTCACATTACTTTGTCGAGAGGGGGAGTCGCTAGTTCTTCTTTCTGGCAGTTAAGTTAGCTCGAAAGGTATCAAGCCCTTCAACTAACCCTAAAAGAAATAGCCATTGACGCATCGCCTATTCCTCCAACTCCAACAATGGATTCTTCTTATTCTTCTTCGATTCTTCTTGGCTTGGACACTCTTCATGGAGTCGTTTTGGCTTTTGACCTTCAGAACGAGCTAGCCACAAAAGGTACCACCGAAAGAAGGTCGACCTCACCCTCGGTAAACCGAACCGAACCTGAGAAAAAGAAAGAAGAAAAGCGAGGCTTAGGTAATGGTACTAACATGAATAAGGAATAGCTTTTCTTTTCTCTAGCCCCGAGCCGGCGTCACTTCTTCTATTTCATTTCTATAGGGATTCACTCAACATAGAAAAGCAACTAGAGCAGAGCGGCCTAAAGCTCTTGAACGTCAGGAGGGGGTAACGCATACTGAAACATAAATGTAGCTATAAAGCCGCATCTTCCTTACGGTCTCCTAAATCAGAACTATTGAACTTTGTTTTAGCTTCGCTAGCTTTCCTTTTCAACTCGGAAGCACTTACCCTTTCCAATAGCGTAAGCTGATCCAGCTGATGCAAGAGTTACAGCTCAAGCACCTATTTATTTTGTACCTGAATTCAATTCTTTTTTGAAATCTCAGGCGCCAATTCATTAAAAAAAGATTAGCGCTTGCTAATTTTTATTTCAAATGCTTTCATACTCAATCAATTAGGGATAGACTCTCTCTCTTCTATACGACAGACTAGTTCCCTATGTTAACTAGCGGAGCTCTGAAAAAAGGGAAGTCTAAGACAAAGAAAGAGTATTGAAGCTTATATATTAAATGAGTCCATCCCGAAGCCCCAACCTTACGCATCACTTTTGAAGCGAAAGCCTCCCTATTTTTTTATTTAGAGAAGAGCTCAAAGTGGCGAGAAAGGGAAGAGGGAGATCAAAAACGAAACAAAATCTTTTAGAAAATAGAGAAGACACCTGACGTACTTCACTTCCAAACATGACAGCCATTGAACACATTTTATTAAGAAATTATATGCATAGAGACGAACTCCTTAACTATTGGAATAAACGAATTCAATTCCTTCCTTTACTCCGGGGAAAGGAGATAGACCGATCATTATGACCGGGCCGACAGGCACCGTCCCTTAGAAGGGAATACATTGAAAGAACGAAAGAAATTGCGTACTTCACCCCGGACTATTATGCGAGCTAGTCCTCTACTGATACTTCATTTTGATATTTCCTTATCCACGCGGGAAAGAAATTTGTACGAGGGGCCTCTCTTTCTCTTGCGCTGAAGCAGCCACATCTCGTTTGGCTGTCCTACTCTCGTCCCCGCCGAGACCAGAATGGGTCGGAAAGAAACCGGCCTTTGAAGATCACCCACTTTATCAATGCGCGCGATGTTGGAATACCAAATACCACTGTCCATATGAACTTTTTTCTCCACTTCATCATCCAGGTCTTCCTTCTTGGCCTTGGAAGTTCCAGGGTCTATCTTTCTAGTAAGGCTGGACGTAAGATCCACTTCCCCTTGTGGAGTGAAGTGGGATGCTAAAGATACAACATAAAAGTGAACCGTAGGATCTCGTCTTACCCCCTTGAACCAGGAACTCGAGCTCAAGCAGTTGCTGCCGGCCGGAAGCCACTCCTTCTCTGAGACGGCTCGCGCACGTGTGCATATAAAAAAAGGAGAGCTAATGAGAGGAAGGGACGCTAAGGTGCCGTGGCAAAGTCAGCTTAGCCTTTCTCCGGTCAGCTGATATAGACTCCCCCCATTGGTAAAAGTAAGTTAGCACATCAATGAATACGAAGTATGTTGTCACGAGTGAGCACTAAATATGTATGAATTTCCTTTATCCAATTTCCCAGCTCAAGCTTCTTGGGCCCTACAAGCACTTCAATAGACGTCATCTGACGCCAACGTTGAAAATTCTAATTCTATTATGACCAAGCTATGCCCGATCTGTTATTTCTTGTAAGACACGAAAGAAAAAATCTGTTTTTAAGTAGTTAATCGCCTGGGGAAGACTATTAATTAATCGAGACGCTCTTTACAGAACAGAGATGGGCGGGCTAAATGAAAGGACCGAGTAGCTAGTTTGGTTGGTATCTATTATGGCCCTTGTAGGCTCATACAGCAAGGCCATCATTCCTTTAGTTCGCTGCTAAACGAAGACGGGAAGGGATCGGGCGCCTAAATAGCTGAGGGAGGTCAGCTCGATCGAGCCTATCTCCCTCTTTGATCTTCTCGAATGAGGCCTAAAGGACAGTCAAGCCTTTGACGCTCGCTCCTACCTCTAAGATAGAGGGCTTACTAGCTAACGAAGAACGAACTCTGAACTCGGAATCGAAATGAGGTTTGAGGGAATTGAATCTGAAAGCAGGACAGAATAGGCTCTTACTGCTAACGAAAGAAAGCATTACCAACCGCAATCTCGTATCATAAAGGTTCGCCGCCTTCCTTTTTTCTTTTATATTATGGTAGATCAATTGGTTAGACTCTTCCTTCAGTTGCGTCAGCACGATTCGCCTCGTCATATGAAATTACTGCTTATTTAACAACTTAAGATACAAGAACATTGTGTAGTTTTAGTAAGGGGAGAAAGGGTTAAAGATTTCATAAGTGTGAGATATCACATTGTTCGAGGAATCTGTTAGACTCTTTCAGCGAAAAATCGTCGTTTTTTTTTCCAATGCGCGGGGAAAGGATTTAGTTTACCGAATGCGGAAACCTATACAGTTTGAGTGGCGAGCCCTGTGCTTTGCTGTCCATTTTCCTCGGAAATCAAATTATTAATAAAATATTAAGACGAAATCTCCTGACGTTCTTCGTATTTATTCCTGACGTTCGACGGGTCGAGGTATACTGTCTTTTTTTATAGTCCTCAATTGTCTATCTTTAAGTTAGTTACACCAACCCTTTGTCTAGGACAAACTTCGCTCTGTCATCTTTGAATCGCATTATTCGGTTAATCCTTTTTCTTTCTTAAGTGAATATTTCCAAGACTTAAGGCTATGAAGACTTGTACCTAAAGGCTTTCATCAGCTACCAGGCTGAAGGTAGCTTTTCTCTCCTCCATCGCTCAAGCGTTGGGCATTTTACATCATTAAGGACTCCCCACACCCTGACTTTCCTTTCCTGCAATCTGACCCTTAACATGAAGGCGCTGTAAGCGAACGCTGGAAAACTATCAAAGTAATAAGATCACTCCATGCTTAATTCAATTCAGAAAGAAAGAGATTACATAAAGAGAGAAAACCTGTGGATTGAGAGGGTGAACTATCCACGACCGAAGATTGGGAAGAAGGACGCTCGAGAGACCCCCGAAGGGCGTTTAGTGCGAGCTTCCCCTGGAAAAGGGAAATTCGTTCAATAGTGATTTTTTTCAGGGAGTGAAGTTTTTTCTTTTTATAGGATGATTTGTCCAAAAGAGACCATGCGACCGCTTCTAATCGACGTTTAATATCATTTTCATTTTAATAAAGCAGAAGTTTGGCAGCCTTATCATCGGAAGGGATGACGGAGACAAAAGAATCAGACGCAGTGTCAATCTATTCATTGTCATAGGCTGAGGAGTCTTCCATCGGATGTTTTTCTTTACGACCAGGATGAAGTAAACTTCCCTCGTGAGCAGGTAGAAGAGCTCGAGCAGCAGATTGGTGTCTTTGTCTCAGGAACTTAGACTTCATTCATAGTGTTCAACTATGAACAGACGGACAAAGAATTACTAAAAAAATGCTTGGCTTCTCGAAAGCCTGAGTTTTTGACCAATTCATGACTTAAAATGACCACTCACTCCTTTCATCTCTCTTCGGTGGACGTTGCATCATCTTAAGAAGATGAAGATAGTGGAGCTTCATATGAGAAGATTTTCGTTTAGGGGGGGACTCCTTGTACATCCTGCGACTAGCAAGGGGAAGGAAGTTGCTCCAATCGGCTTGCTGAAGCTGAAAGCGGCTTTCAACCATCATCATGCGTCGGCTCTTGCATTTATTATCTTATTTATACACTAAATAAAAAAGGGAAGATATCTTTCTTCGTCGTCTTTTTCACATGATCGATCCAATGAGAGAAAGAAAGAAAAGAAAGTTCTTAGACAGAAAGCAATGCTTTAGGAAGGCGGACGGAGAGTATGGGATTTCCTTCGTCAAGTCTAAGAAGACTTATTGCGTAGTTAGACCACGGGATCAAGGTAATATGGATAGCTACCTGTGTCTTACCCGAGCAAGTATGCGTACTTCTATTTAGAGCTAGTAAAGGCAGTCAAGAGAATAGATTCTCCATTTTCTATAGACTTAGACTATCGATAGTTAAGCCCGAAAGATAGGATTAGCCAAACATCCTATACCTTAGATAGCTTCCAACGCTAACCAGTAAAGAAAGGAATTCACTCAAGGACGGGACATGCTTAGAAGTCAATAAAGACTAAAGGCTGACGGCATTGATTCCCAGGCTCAACTCATTCTTCAGGCTTTGGGCGTCACTTCTTAAAAGACATTACTTAGATCATGGGACAGAGTCAAAAGCATTTCAGTCCCCACACAGACAGAGACTTCACTCAACTAATGAGGAAGAGAATCGGAACTGGAAGAGCAGTTAGCTGATAAGGGATCTTCTTCTATAGAAGGCATTTCGTAACTCAATATCAAGACTGAAGTACGGCTCTAAATCTTTATTAAAAAGGGAATCTTCAACTTATGACTGACTTGCCTTAAGATCAAAGTCTTCCCTCTGGCTGTATTCGTGGGCGGGAAGGCATTAAATTCCAGGCTTGAAACTTTCATACTAATTCCCCGGTAAAGACTAAGAACTTCATCCCAGGATTTTAGAAGAGCGTCAGAGTGGAAATAGGCTGAAATTTCTTTTCTTTTAAAGTCAGGATCTCGCAGTTGAATCAAAGGCTTTCGGCTAATCTTTCTTGCTGTTGACCTTTAGTGGCCTAATCTTTCCTCCATATGTTACCCGATCAGGTACTTTTCAGAGGGGGGAATATTAAGTGATTAAAAAGCTTGAAAAAGCCTTTGCTTCTCATTCTCTCATTCTAAGTAGGGTGAAATAGCAAGAGTTAACTCTCGCTTATCATAAGTAAGGGCAACGTATTCCACTAAGAAGTGACACAGTACTTGCTTTAGACTTGAGCAGCTCCTTCTTTTCTTACTAACAGGGCAAGGTATGAAAAGAAAGAGTTCAGTCCTAACTTTCACCTCAAGCACTAATTCTTTTCGAACTCTTATTACGGACTCTAATGCAATACCAAGAGATTGAGTAATTCAATCCTCCGCTCGTGGGAACTCAATCTAAACACACTAACTCCTCAAGCACTAAGTCCATACATCAATCCTCTTAAGAATGCCTTTCAACGGCAGCATTGACTTGCGCTTCTACAGAAGCTTTAAAGGGAAAGAGGCATAAATTGCTTATATATACGTTCAGTGGGGAAGACCCGTGAGGGAATAGTAATCGAATTACAGGGTTTCGGAATTG